ATGGTCCAATTCTGACCGATAATAAATACCGGGGCTTTGCAGTATTTGATTGATCACAATTCTGTATATTCCGTTTACGATAAAAGTTCCCAGGGAATTCATTAGAGGAATGTTTCCAATAAAAATTGTTTGCTCTTGCATATCCCTACTGGTTTTCCAAATTAACCCCGCGGATACATATAATTCAGAAGAATAAGTAAGTGATTCATACACAGCATCTCTTTCTTTTAGCAACGGTTCCACCAATTGATATCTTTCCACAAATAATTGAAATTCAATTTCTTGATCTGTATCTTCAATCTTGGGAACCTTATAAAGTTCTTCTGTCAAGCCCTGATCAATGAACCTACAAAATCCTTCAAATTGTATCTGATTAAGCCCAGGTATTGTCGACATTCCCTCATTTCCATCCCGGAACATTTGAAACGAATTTCCCATTTATAGAAAAATCTCATTATTAGCGCATTCTTCATCGAATCGTATAGATCAACCCAATGCCGATGGAATTTTTATTCTGTTTACTGAATCACATAAAATTTTACCCTATTCCATACTAGATATGTCCATATAAGGACAGGATGAAATATGTATGAATGGGGAGAGAGAATTTTCTACTCAAGTAAAATTTTGGAATTGAATTTGTAAGAGAAGAGATGAAAGAAATTGATAAAAAATTCTTGGAACCAAAATTCTGCTGCTTAGATTTATGGGCTTTACAATATACTATATCAGAATCAGAACAAAAATGATTCAATTACTACTATTATAATGATTTTTATTTATAATGATATTACCTGGATACCGGAAAAATAAACGGATTCTCGATTTGATCTGTTTGCCGAGAGAAATATAGAATAATCAGAAACAGTACAACGTTTTTGTCTTACTTAACCCCTTTTGGGATTTCGTTATAAAAAAAAATTGCCGAGAAAAGAAAGAGATTGACGAATTCTCTTATTATTACTTTACTAGAATTCGTAAAATAAACTTGGGAAGCGGGTTGTATTTTGTTGTATTTATTAAACATGTGTAGCTATCTTTTATACACCCCTCTGTCTGTCTCCCCTTTTTTTCTTTTATTGCAGTTCTATTCGGGGCAGCGCGGGTGGTGGTTTATTCAAATTTATACTTTTTTCGTCAATCGATTCAATGAAAAATTGAAGTACGATATTTTCGGAAAATTATCTATTCACATTATATTCTATTTTCTATTTGAGTATCCGATTCTCTATCCGGGCAAGTTCTGTTCTGGTTCCGGGGTTTCCTTTACATATAGAAAGATTTTTTATATAATATTTATATAATATATAATCATAAAAATCCTAATCATATTAATAATATAGAATTAGAATCGAAATTGAGAAAAATGGAAATTAATAAAGATTTTTGAAAAGAATCAATTCAATCAATAATAATTAGGTATTTTTTTGACTTTCTTATGTCATTAGGGAAACAAACAAATAAAAAAATCATTCATGAATTCGCAGTCAAGTCACAAATCAATAGTTAATGGTTCAATTTTTTGATGAATTTTTTGATGAAGGAAAGTCAAAACTTTCCTTTTCAATGGAAAGGGTAGGGGAAGTTTTTAGGTATTGTGTATTTTGCGATACTTATACAATCAAAAGGGCCGATATAATTAAAAAGGGGAATGGTTTCTTTTGGTTAAGGCAAACAGGATTCAAGATGCAAGTAAAAAAAAAACAAATTCAGCAATCCCCTCAAACCAAAAAGGGGTAATATTGTCATCTTTTTTTTTGGCGACATGGCCGAGCGGTAAGGCGGAGGACTGCAAATCCTTTTTTCCCCGGTTCAAATCTGGGTGTCGCCTGGTTAACAAAAGACCTAAAACCCCCCTTTTTTGATATAACTCACCTAAATATTCTCCAGCAGAGGGGGCTGTTGATACGCGCTTGATTCGAAGCATATGGAAATTCTCGCAAAGATCCATAACTTTTTGTGTAGAGGATTCAAAAAAATTTTCGTACTATGAAGGGAGTCGAGAAGTCTTGATAGTCTTTCCATTACTAATGGAATGGGATATTTACTGACTGGGCCTTGAATTCGATTGGATAACCAAAGGGGAGTCTAACTGTTAGTATGGAGAAACAACTTTGGTCTACAAACTCACGAATGTCTTTGAGTACTCCAATAGGCCATCAATATTTGATTGTCGAATTCCGTTTTTTCACTTTTTTTATGAATGAATTCTGAAGGTTAACAAAAGAAGAGGTCTTGTTATTCCCACACGATAGAATGCTATATTTAGTAAGACTCCCTTGTTCACGGGGGTCGTTGCATATTTTGCTTGTACTTAATCTGTCCCAATTCTATTTTATTTAAAATTTCTTATATTATTAAGTGCATTTATTGGATTGTTTCATTAAATAAAGAATTGAGGGTAACAATCCCCTTTTGACTATGCACCCTGGATTTCACTATTATTAGTGAACAAGAATGGAATAATTCCTTCGTATTCATAGAGATAGGGGACATAATTCACATGGATATAGTAAGTCTCGCTTGGGCTGCTTTAATGGTAGTCTTTACATTTTCCCTTTCGCTCGTTGTATGGGGGAGAAGTGGACTCTAGAAGTACTATGAATGTAATTACGATAAGGAATCAAACTTTATCAATTGTTTTATAGATCATTCTCCAAAACATTTTGTTTGAACTTTAATTCGAACTATAAAAAAATCAAAATGTCAATAAAAAAAATATTTCAATGATTCCCACCTTTGTATTTCGGAAGGGGATACATATATATAGTAAGAAATTTTCATTTTCCTAAATTCTCTATTTCGCTCAAGGGCTCTTATCTATCTTATCTATCAGACTTTCTTATCAGATTTATATTTCAGATTTATATTAGATAGGGACAATGAGAAACAACAGACCCCTTCTTATTGTTTGTTATTTTTTGGCTATTAAAAAAAGGCGTTCTGTTATTAATTCTGTTTGTTATTACTGATAAATATGAAATTAAACGAATGCGCACTTTACTTTCTAGGGTAAAGAATATATACATAGTGGTTCTTCAACAAGATACTACGCATAAGAAAATCTTGCCCCGGGCGAGTCGCGTATTGTGTACTCGCCGCTTGCTTTATTGCTGTAGAAATTGGATTTAGGCTTTTATCGACGTCGACGCATTTCATATCACGGTTCAAGTGTTACAAAATGGTAGAGTTTACTACCGCTTTTCGGAATTGGAAGAAGTTCCCATACTCCTTTCTGCTAGTGATTCAATCAAATACTTTTTAGAGATGCTAAAAAAGATTACCGGCTTTTTTTATTAAATTGCCCTGCCCGTAGACTTTTTATTTGACTTCTTTGATTTTCTTTTTTTGATAGATATTGGGATTTCGATTTAAAATAATCCGAAATCTCGGAATTCAAGCAAGAGTTACCCCCCCCTTTTTTCGGATTGATCGGAATCAATACACAATACAAATCAAGAAAAAAATGTAGCCAAAGAAATAGACCTGGGGCCCTATCTATCTTCATATCGAATTCTATCGATATGAAGATAGATATTGTAGAAGATTGCTTTCTATTAAGCCTGTATCTTTATAGAGTACAACTTTATACACTCCAAAACCGCAAGTCTACTAGATGGTAGAAAGAAATATATCAATCTTTCTACCATATTATAAAATCTTATAGAATACTGTTAATTCTAGCCTGCGTATTTTATTGAAGATTTAAGAAATTGGAATCCTTTTTTTCTTAAATAATTATCCTTGCTAAAGACATAAGAAGTCAAGTTTCATTTAGATTAATTGTTTTGGCTGACTGTTTTTACATATATGATAAGTAAAAAAGCAGTAGGAACTAGAATAAAGAGTGCAGTAGCAATAAATGCGAGAATATTTACTTCCATAATCTAAGTGGTTTTTAATTCGTAATAACTCGGGATTTAATCCCATAGAGATAATCAAAATTTCGCCTGTAAATTCAACGGGATGAATTACATCTCGATGATATTGAATCGCATCAATGTTATGAATAACATAAATAACAATATCTGGGCTATCAAATTACTTCGCCGTCGCGAATTAAATAGTATAACATAGGAAGATCCTTTATCCATACTCAATAGAAAATTGAATTCGTAATCGAATCAAGAAATCTTTTTTTTTCTTATTCTTTTACATTCTTTCTACACCCTACCGTCTTCCTTGTACAATCATCGGATGAAGTATCATCTGACCGCGCGCTTTCCTTTCCATTTACATTGTATTGATAACAAACCCCAAAAAATAACAACACTAGAAGTAAAACGAAAAGGGGGCGAGAGTTAAACTCGAAACTCCTATTTTTAATGATATAATTTTCTTTTTCTTACACGAAAAAGAAAATTGTGAAAAAGCCAAATTCCGGTATAGTATAAAAGATCTAATCTTCTATAACAATCTTTCGTTTTTTTAGGCTTTGTTCGTTTTTCGATAGCACCTTTACTTTAACTTTCTAATTCTAATAATTCTATCTAATAACAATAAGATAAAAAGGAAAACTATTCTTAATTACCCCACAAATAACACAAATAGTAGTAAAGGGGGTGGTTGTTTGCTCTTTTTTAAATATTCTCTTTTGTTAGATTAGTACTAGCATATAGTAAAAAAAGTTCCGTGTAAAATTCGATTTCAATGATATAGATTTAAAAAACGGAGTTAGTTTGAGTCATTGAGACTACAAAAAGCGGAACTAGAAGGGGAGAGATTTTTCATTTTGAATCTGAAAATTCTTTTTCGGGGTAACTCAGATTCCATTTTGGAGGGTACAAGAAATGAATTCTAGTTGTGTATGTGCTCCCGAGAAATTCTATTCCATTAGATAAGATAGAGGCGATAAATTGAAAGACCAAACCCAGTATGTTATTCCTTGAAATCCTGAATATGATATTCTCAAAAATTGGACTAATCCAATTATATCTCTCTCCCACCAATAGTTACTCGTTGAAGCAATAAAAATTTATATATTTGGTGAGGAGAAATAACGAAAAAAGAAAAAATTTCTATTGATAATGACCTAAATTCTATTCATTTCATTGTACCTCTTTTTTCATAAAATGAAAATGGCGAGGTGAATTGATGTGTTTATTGGATCCGTCGGGACTGACGGGGCTCGAACCCGCAGCTTCCGCCTTGACAGGGCGGTGCTCTAACCAATTGAACTACAATCCCAGGGAAATAAGGGCTACCGCATCAATATTTTTAGGATTTTCTTCAAACCCATTCAAAAAATTTTCGTGTTGTAACAGAGACACGAGTAATATAGTGATATCCACATAATTATGCACTTTCTTTTTTAGTGAGAGCGACACGAATTACATTACAAGTGATTCTTTCCTTATTTCTAAATCCTTATTTCTAAATCGATTCATATTGATATCGATTGAGTATCCGTTTTTCAATCAAAATTGATTTCTTTTCTCGTTTCTTTTTTATACTTATAGATCTTTCTACTTACAGATACTGATATGAATCTAGATCTAGATCGGAATTTTTTGGAACAAAAATTTGAGCAAATAAAAAAAACAAATACAAGTAAAGATATGTATATCGAAAAATGGACTTCTTGGGCCGAGCTGGATTTGAACCAGCGTAGACATATTGCCAACGAATTTACAGTCCGTCCCCATTAACCCCTCGGGCATCGACCCAGAAAAAATCCATTCTATTTTCAATTTTAGGCTTATTAATAATGCACGATCAACTTGCTTTTATAGTACCCTACCCCCAGGGGAAGTCGAATCCCCGCTGCCTCCTTGAAAGAGAGATGTCCTGAACCACTAGACGATGGGGGCATATGTGTCCGACCGCCATCAGACTATGAGCATAGTATCAACAGTTTTTCGAAATTGTCAATAGAGTCAAGAGAATGTAAGAATATGATTCGATTCAAGGGATCATTTCGTTCTTCAGGATTCCATAACGTTTTTTGATTCGTCATTCCTATTTACTTGACCTATTTAGTAGAATAGAATTCGAATTTTGTATGTCAAAACTAAAAGAAAAATCGAATATCTAAGAAAATTCTCTCTAAATCTAAATTCAATAGGAAAAAAAGGTTTCGATTAACTATAATACTATATTACTAATACTATATTACTACGATATTTTATATAATATAAAAATAAAACTTTCAACACCATTTCTTCTACTTTCTTGATTTATTCATTTTTTTAAGCCGAAATACGTCTTCGTAGTAAACTAGAAAATTTATAAAGGAGAAATCCGGGATGAGAAAGGGAATCAAAAAAATTTCCGAAATTTTTTTGTGGCTTAAGAGGACAAATCCAACTTCTCCATCACATGATTTAATGAAATATCTTGGATTTCTGTCAAATTAGTAGGTACATGCTTTAAGTTATTTTTGGTCTGATAGGGAACAATTTAAGAAAAGAAAAAAATGAGGGTCGGCTTGATTCATTGAAGTGATAGTTTTACAAGATCCATAAATGGTTTGATCTGAGACTCAACAGTAAATCAACTTGATCATTCCGGAAAGAGCCACCCGCCGCATTTACTTTCTTTATTATTTATTATATAGTATAGTCTATAATAACATATTCTCTAATATAGGGAGAGAGAGATTTTTTATCTGCATAGTGACTCATTCAGGAATTAAGTTAGTTAAAGGGCCCCTTTAACTCAGTGGTAGAGTAACGCCATGGTAAGGCGTAAGTCATCGGTTCAAATCCGATAAGGGGCTTTTTACGTTTTTTCATACAACCCAAGTCGTAGTATTCCTGTTTGAACGTAGAATACAGGGTTTTCTGCTTTCCTTAAAGTGAAAGGAAACAACTGTATAATATTAAAGATAATACATTCTAGTAGTTCTAAAGTTGAACATCTTCTCGTTATACTGAATAATGATAAATGATAAGATAAGTTGTCTATTGAATCACCAAATATTCCGATTTCTTTTTCAATTACTCCAAGGTAATCCATTTGAAAGATGCCAAATCAACAAATAAAAAGAGAAAAGTAAGTGGACCTGACCTATTGAATCAGGACTATATCCGCTATTCTGATAATAAAATTAGATAGATATGAAGTTGGAGCAGTTGACCCCTTTTTTTATATTTCATTTCTTTGGACTGCGTATCAATTTGTCGATATTTCCGGTGAAATTTTTGTATTCCTAGATATTCCACAAGAATATTTTGGGTATTACCTTCCTTCTCTCTGAAGTAAGGGAAAAAGTTTCTTCTAAACCACAAGATAAAAAAAGCTTTTCGCTACCCTTATTTGATTCCAGAGGAGTATTAATATCTATTTATAGAATAAGTTATACAATAGAATACGATTTCGATATATCTATTAGATTATTAGATCGTAATTTTATGCACCAACTGTTTTTAGATCTATGCATCCCATATTCTTGTTTTGACAATGGGGTGAAAAATACATGCGAGAAAAAACTTTCAGTTGGGATATCCTAGTTTTTTTTAATATTGTATGGAATTTCATTAAGTTAGGAAAAACGGTAAT